TCAAAAAAAGTTCTATGTTTTGACTGAAGTTATATAATAGAGTTCTTTTTTTATGTATTATTTTTTTCTTATTAATTTCTTAAAGAGTTTTTCAATGAATCAGTTACGTGAATTCTGAATCCTGAGATGGTGCAGATGCCAAAGACGATGAATTTAGTTCTTGTTCTTTTTCTCTATTTTTGTTCATACCACCGATAATGATTGATAACTCACAAATTTTCAATTGAATTTTTTGATTCTTGGAACTAGTATTTTTATCTATCTTAAAATTTTTTTTATTGAAACTTAGGGAAGTACTTTAGAAACATATGTATAAAAAAACATATTTTATTGAGTCCCTTCATGCCTACTATAACTAGTTATTTCGGTTTTCTACTAGCAGCTTTAACTATAACCTCAGTTCTATTTATTGGTCTAAGCAAAATACGACTTATTTGAAATGAATTGAATGAAGATTTTTTTATAAAAAAGGATTTCTATGGTATTTCATATGTTCGATAGTTCCTTACCGTGTTAATTACCCAATTTTGGTCATTGAGATTCATCGGCAATACAGATCAAGAGCTAGGAATAGCTAGTACCTCTCTTTTCTCCCTTTCAAAAATGAAAAAAAAAGAAAATTGAAATGATTGAAGTTTCTTTATTTGGAATCGTCTTAGGTCTAATTCCTATTACTTTGGCTGGATTATTCGTAACTGCTTATTTACAATACAGACGTGGTGATCAGTTGGACTTTTGATTAATTAACATCTCTTTTTTTTTACTGACCTCCTTCTTGCTTTCATATGCGGGAGGTCTAATTCAGATTGCTGCTCAATTATTTGCGAACAGTGTAATTTTGACACAATCTAATAAACAAGAGTGACATCACGCTCTGTAGGATTTGAACCTACGACATTGGGTTTTGGAGACCCACGTTCTACCGAACTGAACTAAGAGCGCTTTTCTTGTTTTTTCTAAAAAACGAAAAGGCTAGAAAGAGGACACTCTTTAAACCCGAATCGATTTTGTACGTATACATAGTATATCATAAATTTCAGAATTATATGTATGTCCAATTTTATTAAAAAAAGATAGATCTAAAATAGATCCCTCGTTACTGCTCTTCTGAGCAGTAATAGGTAGGGATGACAGGATTTGAACCCGTGACATTTTGTACCCAAAACAAACGCGCTACCAAGCTGCGCTACATCCCTTTCAATTGGTTTACAGTGTCATTGTAGAGAATTCCTGTCTTGTTTTCCACATCCTTCTTTTTTTTTCTCATATCACAGATAACAAACATATATATAATAAAAAAAATTACTTTTTTTTAGGAAAATTCTATCAATTTCAATTTTACATAAAAGGCGTTTCCATTTGAAAATGGAATCTATAAGATCGTTCCAGTAGACAATATTTCAATTCTAATTTTGAAAATGGGGGTTACGTATACAAATACAAGAACTTCTTAACTACATGTACATCTATAGTTATATATATTACTATATATATTGTAATACAATAAAGAAGAAAGAAGGAGGATTTCAAATGCGAGATCTAAAAACATATCTTTCCGTAGCACCGGTACTAAGTACTCTATGGTTCGTTTCGTTAGCAGGTTTATTAATAGAGATTAATCGTTTATTTCCGGATGCATTAACATTTCCCTTTTTTTAATTCTAGTTATTAACATCAGAAAGGGTAAAATATTTTAGAGATACGATCCACGATCGGGGACCTTTCGCCCCTTTTTTTTTTTAATTCATTTTCATTCTAAAAAAATAATTAGAAAAAAAAAGGGGCGAAAGGTCATAAAAACTAGGGTTCAGGATCCAATTAAATTAGTAATAGAACGAAAAAAAAAGTGTTGCTAGGGAAAGAGTATCCTAGGAGATACTTAAAAAAAATACTGTACAAAGATTTTAAATATAGTTTTCAAAAAATCATTGTATTGCTTATTATTTTATTTTTATTTAATTAAAAATTAATATTCATTGCAACGAAAAATTTCTGAAATTTTTTTTAGTTAATTAACAGCTTCTATTTTTTTGGTTCTTGTTCTTTATGGATCCTAAAATGAAAATAGAAGATTGGGGTGAATCATAAATCCAAAGGAGGTTTCATGGCAAAAGGTAAAGATGTTCGAGTAACAATTATTTTGGAATGTACCAGTTGTGTTCGAAATGATATTAAGAAAGAATCGGCGGGAATTTCCAGATATATTACTCAAAAGAATCGGCATAACACTCCTAGTCGATTGGAATTGAGAAAATTCTGTCCCTATTGTTATAAACATACAATTCACGGGGAAATAAAGAAATAGATCAAATTGAGTACTTGTATGTCAAATTTGATTTTAAGAACAGGAATAATGATAGTATCTACGTATTATTACATATATATAAATATAAACAAATAAATCAATAGAAAGAAATCTAATCCTATATTCTTAATTCTATATAGAAACTCTTTCCTATATAGAAATAGAAATCGTTTTTATTTTGATCCGATCAAAATAGGATTTTAGAGGTAAGGAATAAAAAAATTATGAATAAATCTAAGCGACCTTTTACTAAATCCAAGCGATCTTTTCGTCGGCGTTTGCCCCCGATCCAATCGGGGGATCGAATTGATTATAGAAACATGAGTTTAATTAGTCGATTTATTAGTGAACAAGGAAAAATATTATCTAGACGGGTGAATAGAGTAACTTTAAAACAACAACGATTAATTACTATTGCTATAAAACAAGCTCGTATTTTATCTTTGTTACCTTTTCTTAATAATCAGAAACAATTTGAAAGAAGTGAGTCGACCCCTAGAACTACTAGCCTTAGAACCAGAAAAAAATAGACTTATTCTTCAATTGAATAACAATTCCAATCTGAAGGAATTAAAAAAGAGGTTAATATTTTGTTCGACAAATCCAATTAAGAATCAAAATTTGATTGTTACGTCTGTGTCTGTCATAAAAAAAAAAAAAGAAAAGAATCATCGAAAAGAAAAAGAATAACTCTTTTTTTAGCGACTATACCTCGTTTTGTTTTGACGACTTTTTTTTATAATACCAATTTCTACTCTACCCTCCCCGAGCTTATTCTCCTTAGAACTCTATTTGAAATATTTTAGTGGATTTCTTCCAATCCCCTCATTTTTTGATCTCATTCGAAATCGTATAAAGACAACTCCTATTTAATAGAGCTATTTGTGCAAGTATTTTTCGATTAAGAAGTAATTGCTTCTTGTACAGATTGTGTATGAATTGGTTATAACTATAGAATACCTCCATTTCGTGAATTACGGCATTTATTCGAGTGATCCATAAACGACGAAAATCTCTTTTTCTTTTACCCCTATCCCGATGAGCCGAAACTAAAGCTCTTATTCTCTGTTGAGTCATAGTTCGTGTAAGTCGTGAATGAGCCCCTCGAAAGCTTGATGCAAATAAACGAAGTTTTGTTCTACGCCTCCGAGCTATATATCCGCGTTTAATTCTAGTCATTGAATAAATCAAACTTTGATGAATAACTAATTCTTTTTTTTAGTTATTCTTTTCCCCTTTACTAGTCATTAATAACCAAACGAATTATTCCAATGTATAAAAAAAAATTCCAATGGCTTTTGCTACTCTAACCTTCCCCACCACTATTTTTTGCTAGGTATTTTCCTTTGCTTTGCTTTGAAAGGATAAATTGCCTTGATACTTGATATAAAAAAATAGAATAACTACAAAAAAAGTAGTAAATAGAAATATATAAATAGTGGGTTCCATCGTTTCTATGGTTACTTCTAAAACGGTGAGGTCCTCTCTATACACCGGAGCTCCTTCTTTTAATTAATCAATACTATTGGTAACTTGTACAATTCACATTCTTTGGCTCTACCCCATTAATATTCCAGTAATAGGTCTTTCACAATGAGATCCACTTTATACAGTAACGGTATTTCATTTTAAAATTGATTTGGTCGTTTACCCTGTTAGTCCGTTTTTTTCTTTCAAGAGTGGAATCTTTTTAATAAAAAATGGAATTTCCCCCGCTTAATGGATAACCATTTGTTATCATTGGGGGTTTTCTCAAAAATGGAGTTGATTGGATTTGCACCAATGTAAACCATAAGTTTCAGACACAATAGAAGATATGAATTATCTATCTTTTTGAAATAATGAATCGAGTTCCTCCATTCTATTTTATTAACAGGTACTGATCCTTGATATTTCAAAAAGAATTTCCTTTTTGTGTTTCAGTCTATGATCTAAACGAGTCGCACATACACCCGAGTACATGTTCCTCGTCGCTGAGGGCATCCCCGAAGCGCTGGGGATTTCGTGACATTTCGGATTGGCTGTCTTGTATTTCTAATAAGTTGTTTAATGGTTGGCATACGGAATCATATAAATAATGGGCTGGTTTAGATGGGTTCTAACCGGCTAATTCTGAATTACTTCTCTTGAAGATTCTCTTCAATATTAAAAAAAATATATTGAAGAGAATATGAAACTAAACCTTTAATCTAAAAAGAAAGATATAAAATTAGCACTGGTAGATTTGCATGAAATCGCTCCTATTTTTTATTGAACCGCTACAAGATCAACAATTCCATGAGTTTGGGCTTCTGTTGCTGACATAAAAACATCCCTTTCCATGTCTTCGGATACAACCCATATAGGTTTGCCCGTTCTTTGTACATAAACCCTTGTGATGGTTTCGCGAAGTTTTAGTAGTTCTTCCGCTTCCAAGATAAATTCTCCCGTTTGTGCCTCATAAAACGAACTAGCGGGTTGATGGATCATTACCCTGATGATATAATAGAAAAGGTTCTTCTATTTCGCAGAATGAGGTGAGATAACCAAAAAAACAGATAAATTTGAATAACCGTACAGGCTTTTTTTGTGCATTGCATACGGCTCCACAATGGAATTTACGTTTTTGACCTTTCCTTTCGGCGAAAGAAAACAAAATATAGGTTGTATTATACGCAGATCCATAAATGATCCAATTACCATCCTTCTTTTTTGTAGGAGTTAAAAAAATACTATGATGGTTCCGTTGCTTTATATATCATTTTTTTTATCCGTCTATGATTCAGCAATCCCAAAGTGTCTTTTTTTTTTTTACTATAAATTTTGTAAATAAGCTTCCGGTGTGAAAACAAAGTTTGTGACGCTGAGATGTGCCCGAATAGGGAAGATATAATTTGAAATACCCCCTCCTTATCTCATACTACTCTTTCAATATATAATCTAATTTTTTTAATCTAAAAAATTTCATATCGAATTCGAAGTGCCATGCTATTATTACTTAACTAATTCATATTTCCGATGGCGAAGGCATAGTATTTTTTTCTAGAAAATAAAAAAACTCATTGGCGCCAAGCGTGAGGGAATGCTATACGTTTGGTAATTGCTCCTCCGACTAGGATAAAGGATGCTATTGAAGCGGCCAATCCCATGCATATTGTCTGTACATCGGGTCGCACAAATTGCATAGTATCATAAATAGCCATTCCAGATATTACCCATCCACCAGGAGAGTTTATAAACAAATAAAGATCTTTGGTATCCTTTTCTATACTGAGATATATCATAAGACTAATAAGTTGATTCGAGATTTCGGTATCAACCTCTTGGCCTAAAAAAAATAATCTTTCTCGATAAAGTCGGTTGATTAGGATAAAATTTTATTCCTTAGGAGCCGTACAGGCACCTTTTGATGCATACGGTTCAACAAAAATTGTGAAAAAATCAATGTGTCGATTCCAAACCCCCCGTTTTTTCAGAGAAGGCTTTTCTTTCTAACTTAATAAGGGAAGGGCTTGCTCCCCTTTTAAAAGTAAAAGAAAAAAAAATTTTGGCCCCTTTTATTAGATATTATAATCCTATAATAAAATAATAAAACGATTGAGTAGGCCTGTCAGACTAACTTGATTCATTGATATTTTTTTTCATCGAGATTCAGTTGAAATGGCGATGGTTTTTTCTTGTTCCTGCATGGGCTTCTTCCTTTTTTTTTCATTTTTTTAGGTTTATGCTCTACTCCGAGTAAAAGGAAAAATTAGCCCGATTTTTATTTGCACATATAGGACAAATGAACCAAATACCGCGTCTTTTTTTTTACTACTCCTTCTTTTTTTTTTCAATTCATTTCTTTCACATGTCTTCTGTCAAATAGTCAACAAATTTTTAATTATATTATTTGATCAACAGTTTTAGATCACCCTGTTTCAATTTTTTGTATTTTTTAATAGAATTTTTTATCATAATTTTTCATATCATATTAAGTAGTAATTATCAAAATATTATATATTAATTATCAATTGGGTTTTTGCTAAACGGAGCCTGGATACTGAATTTTATTAGTCCGATCACGTAAACCATAAAAAATTTTTGATAATCTAATATCAATCTAAATACTCCCTGCATTTAATTCCACTTTATTTTTTGCGCTTCGCGTTACAAATTTTTGATAATTCAATCAATCTTTTTGGGCGAAACAGAGGATATCTCGATCGAGGGAGAAAACGGGGAAATCCCATATAGCCCAATATATCTGACAAGTCGCACTATATGTCAACCCAAGATGTATCTCCTTCTCCAGGACTTCGAAAAGGTACTTTTGGAACGCCAATAGGCATGAAATGAAAAAAAAGAGAATGAAGTTCTCTATTTCACTTTGATGTGGAAACGTAAGACTGGGGTTTCATTTTTTTAATAATATTATCCTTTTTTCCTACTTTATTAATATTAATCATATTTAAATTAATCATATTTAATACATAAGTTGAATAAGCTAAAATAAAATATAAAATAAAAGTAAAGTAAGAGAGAATGAATAAAAATTAAAGTCAACTTTTTACGAACGGGCTTCTGAATGATGAACAACAATAGCTATCTTGGTTCATATAAAATAAGATTCACCCCCATTGCGTATTGGTACTTATCGGATATAGAATAGATCCGCTTCCCTTTTTTCCTATGAATCGAATTGTTCCATTATTACTAACAGAATAGAACAAATATTAATCCTTTCTACGAAATAATTACCTAAAAAGGGGAGGTCCGTAACATAGTTTTTTCCAATGCAATAAAGTTACATAGTGTCTATTTTTCGTTGATAAAGGGGTATTTCCATGGGTTTGCCTTGGTATCGTGTTCATACTGTTGTATTGAATGATCCCGGTCGTTTGCTTTCGGTTCATATAATGCATACTGCTCTGGTTGCTGGTTGGGCCGGTTCCATGGCTCTATATGAATTAGCAGTTTTTGATCCCTCCGACCCTGTTCTTGATCCAATGTGGAGACAAGGTATGTTCGTTATACCTTTCATGACTCGTTTAGGAATAACCAATTCATGGGGCGGTTGGAATATTACAGGAGGGACTATAACGAATCCGGGTCTTTGGAGTTACGAAGGGGTAGCCGCAGCACATATCGTGTTTTCTGGCTTGTGCTTCTTGGCAGCTATTTGGCATTGGGTATATTGGGATCTAGAAATTTTTTGTGATGAACGTACAGGAAAACCTTCTTTGGATTTGCCCAAGATTTTTGGAATTCATTTATTTCTTTCAGGAGTGGCTTGCTTTGGTTTTGGCGCATTTCATGTAACAGGATTATTTGGTCCTGGAATATGGGTATCCGACCCTTATGGACTAACCGGAAAGGTCCAACCCGTAAATCCGGCGTGGGGCGTGGAGGGTTTTGACCCTTTTGTTCCGGGAGGAATAGCCTCTCATCATATTGCAGCAGGGACGTTGGGTATATTAGCGGGCTTATTCCATCTTAGTGTTCGTCCGCCTCAACGTCTATACAAAGGATTACGTATGGGAAATATTGAAACCGTCCTTTCCAGTAGTATTGCTGCTGTCTTTTTTGCAGCGTTTGTTGTTGCTGGAACTATGTGGTATGGTTCTGCAACTACTCCCATCGAATTATTTGGTCCTACTCGTTATCAATGGGATCAGGGATACTTTCAACAAGAAATATATCGAAGAGTTAGTGCTGGACTAGCTGAAAATCAAAGTGTGTCAGAAGCTTGGTCTAAAATTCCTGAAAAATTAGCTTTTTATGATTATATTGGTAATAATCCAGCAAAAGGGGGGTTATTCCGAGCGGGTTCAATGGACAATGGGGATGGAATAGCTGTTGGATGGTTAGGACACCCCGTCTTTAGAAATAAAGAAGGACGTGAACTTTTTGTACGCCGTATGCCTACTTTTTTTGAAACATTTCCGGTTGTTTTGGTAGACGGAGACGGAATTGTTAGAGCCGACGTCCCGTTTAGAAGGGCAGAATCTAAATATAGTGTCGAACAAGTAGGTGTAACTGTTGAATTTTATGGTGGTGAACTCAATGGCGTGAGTTATAGTGATCCCGCAACTGTGAAAAAATATGCTAGACGGGCTCAATTGGGTGAGATTTTTGAATTAGATCGTGCTACTTTGAAATCCGATGGTGTTTTTCGTAGCAGTCCAAGAGGGTGGTTTACTTTTGGGCATGCTTCGTTTGCTCTACTTTTCTTCTTTGGACACATTTGGCATGGTTCTAGAACCCTCTTCAGAGATGTTTTTGCTGGTATTGATCCAGATTTGGATGCTCAGGTGGAATTTGGGGCATTCCAAAAACTTGGAGATCCAACTACAAAAAGACAAGCAGTCTGATGCAACATTGCTTTTTTCTTTTAGTTTCTGTTTGCGATTTTTTTTATTTAATAGGTAGGGTACTGTAGTAATCTTGATTTAAATCGCTGCCGTTTCTTTGACTCTTTTTTGTTCTTTATACGGAGGGATACTCCTAAGTAAACATAAACAAAACAGGTATGAAAGCTATAATTGTAAACCACGATCAAATTTATGGAAGCATTGGTTTATACATTTCTCTTAGTATCGACTTTAGGGATCATTTTTTTCGCTATTTTTTTTCGGGAACCGCCTACAATTTCAACTAAAAAATGAAATAATTTTTCATTATCTTCATTGACGTAATGAGCCTCCAACTATTTGGAGGCTCATTACGTCAACTAGTCCCCGTGTTCCTCGAATGGATCTCTTAGTTGTTGAGAGGGTTGCCCAAAGGCAGTATATAGAGCATACCCAGTAAAACTTACAAGTAACCCAGATATAAAGATGGCGACTAGAGTTGCTGTTTCCATTATTATAGAATTGAAAGACCACAATGGATCTATGCTAAGATCGTTTATTTACAACGGAATGGTATACAAAGTCAACAGATCGTAATGAATACAAAATAAGATTTATGGCTACACAAACTGTTGAAGATAGTTCTAGATCTGGTCCAAGAAGCACTACTGTAGGGAAGTTATTGAAACCGTTGAATTCCGAATATGGTAAAGTAGCTCCTGGATGGGGAACGACCCCTTTGATGGGTGTTGCAATGGCGCTATTTGCGGTATTCCTATCTATTATTTTAGAGATTTATAATTCTTCTGTTCTACTGGATGGAATTTCAGTGAATTAGACTGAGAAGAATCTTGAAGTCCTAGCTTTTCGTTCGATACAAAAAAGTTAAAGTATGTAGGTCTAAAATTTTTAGCCTATTCTCCTTTGGTAGTTCGACCGCGAAATTTTTTTCTGCATTGTATATTTCCGGAATATGAGTGTGTGACTTGTTAGAATTGACCCTATGAATAGTACAGAGAATGGGGTCTGTCATCTTTATTAAGATGGTTTTACTTCGTCGGATATTCATTCGAGTATCTGGAGCACGAAATAGATCAAATAGATCACAAAGTTTTCGAACTATGATTCATACTTAATACTCAGACCTCGTAGCCGGACTTCTTTCCGTTCTATCTTATAAACTTTAATAAATCAAACTTTTTTTCTGCTTTTAAACCCTTATTTAGATCAAAGGACAAACACTTCTTTGTATTTTATGTTTTTAATCATTATAGCTCTTTTTTTGATTGAATAAGTGATGATCCAATGGTTCTCACTCAGTGAACTTTGGACTTTGAAGGTTTCATTGAATTATCGTGGTTCTCGTATGAATCTGAGGTTTCAA